TGTTAAGAGTTCCAACGAAAACCACCCAATTGACGGGACTGCCAGATTTTTATATTTCTAAGATCAATAAAATAGGATTTTGCCGTTCTAAAACATGGGATTCTATGGAAGCTATGATAAATAGATACGAATACAGCAAGAAAAAAGGGAAATAAAAAAACTAGTAGAGAAAGTTTGTCCAAAATTGTATACGAGTCACTACCCCCTTTTTGTTTCCTTAATTGAATTTCGTTTGATTAGAGCGAAGTTCTTTAAAAACCTCCGCCTTCTTTAAAATATCCTGAACAGTTCCTGTAGGTTGAGCACCCTTTTCAAGGAAATATAGAATAGCAGGAACATTTAAATAAGTTTGATTCTTTATCGGATCATAAAAACCCACTTTCCGAAGATCTCTTCCTTCTCTTCGGGATCGAACATCAATTGCAACGATTCGATAGACGGCTCATTGGGATAGATGTAGATGAAAAATACCCCCCTAGAAACGTATAGGAAGTTTTCTCCTCGTACGGCTCGAGAAAAAATGATTCGAAGTTTTTTCTATGTATAGAATTCTAATGAATGGCAAATGGTCCATAAAATCATCAAATCTCAAATCAATTAGACTATGATTTAATTCCTTTTTTTCTTACTCCCGCTTCCTGAAAACCGAAAAAAAAATCATTTGTACTCATAACTCAAGTTGGATAACTCTCAAATAGCTCAAAAGAAAATCTTTAGGCAATTCATTTCATTTATTGAGTGGTCTTTAACCCCCTTTTTTTGTCTCGTTTAAAAGCTATTTAGATTTTTTTTTATTCTGATCCAGGTAGTGAGACAATTGAAACGGTGTTTCCTTGTTCTGGGATCCTTTATTTAAATCATTGGGTTTAGACATTACTTCGGTGCTTCTTAATCCTTTCAAAATGGCAGCAACATACCCTTTTTGTGATTTCTTTATATTAAAGAATCATACGAACGGTTGATTCCCACGTGATACACTTTGGCTAGAAAAAGTTTTATCAATTCCAACAAATTTTCCTTTTGTTTTGAATTGAAAACTTGCTCGAATTTGATCCGTTCGATTTCTATATCGAAGATATACTTACGAAGTTGTTCCAATTTATTGATTGGCATTAACCCTAGACCCTTGCCCCCGAGAAATTAATCAATATTTTCTACTCGAGCTCCATCATGGACTATTTACATTACAACCCCCCCAAAAAAGAGGGGTTCTAGTGGAACAGAACAAAGGATGTCGAGTCAAGAGCACCTTTATTCCTATATAAAATGGTGGATGTAAGAATCCACAACGGATCGTGTCCTTCAAGTCGCACGTTGCTTTCTACCACATCGTTTCAAACGAAGTTTTACCATAACACATTCCTCTAATTTAAAACCAGTATGGAATTGATTCAGTTATGGAATCATGAATAGTCATTGGTTCAGTCGGTACATAGACATAGTAATCTATACTTTTTCTTCGATACACAGATGGTTAGATATTTTTCTAAAGAAGTCTTAGCAAGACCCCATCTTTTAGTCTATGAATGCAACATTTATATATAAAAAAAAAAAAAATAACATAAATAAGACGAATAAATCAATTCTTTTTGAATCTGCATCTTCAAGTGACTCAATAGGATAGATTAACCCAGCTCCCATTTCTTTGAGTCCCAAAGATTCAGCTCATAAGAAATCATTAAAACTATTTCTAATTGAATTGAAAAATTCGACATTATTATTTGAATTTCAATAAAATTTGACTACATTTGATCATCATAAGAAAGAGAAATCTCTATTTCTTTTCAAATTGAATTATCAATGATTTAAAGAAGATAAAGAGATGTAACAAGAAATCCAATTTCTTTTTTTCGTGAGATGGATAAAAAAGCTGATGTAAGGAAAGATTTAGGTGCTTATACTTTCGATTCTAATTTTATGAACCAGATGAACGAATAGGGGGTTTTCGTATCTATCAGATAGGCTGAACAATTGTCACTGTTATGGATATTCTATGTTAAAGATTAATTAAATATTAAAATTTTACATTTATTTTTACATTTAAGAGATCACAGTTATTTTTCATAAAAATCGAAAGACTATTGTTACTGAAATAGAACCATAAGAATAATACATATAAGCTAAGCATTTCTTTATTTTATATGTATTTTCATATTTTGTTTAAGCTGGGGTTCAGTAATCTTTCTACAATCTTGACATAAAATAAAGTGAATCAAATTTATGAATAACCCCCCCGTCTCAATCGTTACATAAATTTAAAATTATTCATTAAAGCCAAAGACGAAATACCTAAAAATGAGGTTCAAAGAAAATACATCGGTTGCATATGTAACTTGATTCTTTGTTAATGGGATTCGGACAGACACAACAGATATTTAAATTAAGACTTTCCGTTGCTAATTAATTCCTATCTACCCCCCCAATTTTATGGGAATGATGAGTTATAAATAAAAAAAGGATTCTTTTTTACGGAATACAGACAGACTATCTTGTCTAGGTACAAAGACAAACAAGTCCAGATTAAGTTCTTGCTCCTATTTTTATTTTACCCTAACCCAGTCTTAAAAGACTTAATCCCATTGATTGAATTTCATTAGTACTAAGAACTCCCTCTTGTTTAGAATTCAGAAATCCACAGAAAATGAATAATTGGGATAGGGAATATTGGTTCTTTCGCATTTCGATTCAAAATCAGAAACATGAATCACATTCTATCCAATATTAGACCTTTAAACAGAACGTTGTTCAAAAAAGCAATCTTTATTCTGATAGAATGGATATGCTCTGGGACGGAAGGATTCGAACCTCCGAATAGCGGGATCAAAACCCGTTGCCTTACCACTTGGCCACGCCCCAATTTCTATTGGACACTAATAAAGAATAATATTGTTCTTGGTTGTTCGTCAATTTCAGTCCAAATATCTATAAAATAGATTAGATTTTTTTTAGAATTTTTATACATGTAGGTATAGAATTTACCTGAATTTATTGATCATTACATAGAATTCAATTAAGATATTGTATGAAAGTATAATTTCTTCTATTCTCTGTTGAGAATTGGAGGAGTTTTGATTGGGTGGATTCAAAGAAAAAGAAGGATCTTTTTGTCAACCTTACTTTCTTCATTTTTCCTTATATCAATAACTCAATCAAAATGCAATTATCTCCAAGAACAAAATGTCTGTTATGCTTAATATCTTTAGTTTAATCTGTATCTGTCTTAATTCTACTCTTTATTCGAGTAGTCCTTTCTTGGCCAAATTGCCCGAGGCCTATGCTTTTTTGAATCCAATCGTAGATATTATGCCAGTCATACCTCTACTCTTTTTTCTCTTAGCCTTTGTTTGGCAAGCTGCTGTAAGTTTTCGATGAGATCTTTAATACTATCGTAGAAAAGTCATGATTTATTCAAGAAAAAAAAAAAAATTCTAACAATTGATAAGATCAGATAAGTCTTACAGTATCAATCCTCGATTCAAAATTGAAATTCGTGGATAGCTGCGATAAATCCGACTCATCCCATTTTCCCATTCGGACCCCTTTCCAGTGAAAGACCTTATCCTATTAGGGTCCCCCACAATATCTAATTGTGGGTATGAAATAAGTTTTTGTTTGGTAATGTAATGAAGGACTCTTCTTACAAATGAAATGAATTTTCATTTCTGAAAATTATTTTCTATTTCTAGAAAGCACTTCATTTCTTGGTGTCAAAACACGATATGTGGTATAAAAATAGAGGATCTATTCTCTTTTTTTTTCAAAAAATGATCTTGGAGCTTGTGTAATGCTTACTCTCAAACTCTTCGTTTACACAGTAGTGATATTCTTTGTTTCTCTCTTCATCTTTGGATTCCTATCTAATGATCCAGGACGTAATCCTGGACGTGAAGAATAAAATAAAAAATCAGTTTTCCTTGCTTGATTTTTAAATTTTCTTAGGATTTTTTCTATTCCACGCGTTTAACTAGAAAAAAGTTTGCAAAATTGGAAAGATAAATCAAATATCAAGTGATCAACGGAAACGGAAAGAGAGGGATTCGAACCCTCGGTACGAAAAACTCGTACAACGGATTAGCAATCCGCCGCTTTAGTCCACTCAGCCATCTCTCCCAATTGAAAAAGATAATTACTATGTTACATTACATATAATCTAAGGATTCAAAAATTCGTTCTTTCTCTGTCTTTATTATATAACGATGTACAATTTTTATCAGCAATTCTATTTAGATAAAGTAAGGACGCGAAAGATTCAAAAGATACAAACAATAGAAAGAAAACTAAAGAAGACCTCTTTGCTTTGATTTTGTTCGAAAGGGCCTTTTTATTTCCATGGCCTGGCCTGGTCAGTACCTAGCCGGGCCTTTTTTTTTGTTTCAACGAATCCTAAATAAAATGATTTATCTGATTTGAAAACAAAAATGGTTGAACAACAAAAAAAAAGAAGAAGGACTTTGTGTCATTTCTTATTATTCTTTCTTCTTTTTTGATTGACTTTACTACCTTAGGGGAATCAAAAAAGAAAACTATGAATTCTTACACACAATGCATTTTTATGTTATAATTTCAATGGTTTGTTTTGGCGAGCCCTATCTATCAAAACTCCTCCAGCAAAAGAAAAGAGAGAACTTAGTTATTTAAATAAGGCCCCTTTCTTTTCGGAATCTCATTTTTTCATGATTCTTTTCTAATCCTATCTTGATTACGTCCAATTCCCCTCTTCGACAAAATCGACAAAAGGTCCATTTGTATACAATAATCGCATTGTAGCGGGTATAGTTTAGTGGTAAAAGTGTGATTCGTTCTATTAACCCCCTTAATAGTTAAGGGGTCTTTCGGTTTGATTCATATTCCGATCAAAAACTTTATTTCTTAAAAGGATTTAATCCTTTACCTCTCAATGACAGATTCGAGGAACAATATACATTATCGTGATTTGTATCCAAGGTTACTTAGAAATTGAAAAATTGGGTTATGAAATTGCGAAACATAATCTTTGAATT